TATTTAAAATTGCAAAAGAATTGAAATAATTAAAAAAAAGGATTCCATCATATTAAGTGATACTCCTGATTCTCACAAAAGATAATCATTTTTTTTCAAAACCTACTTGTTTTTTGTTAATATAATCCTAGTAATTGGATTTATATGCATATTCTGATAGTAAATAAAATATTCAAATGATTTTTTATCGAATGACTATTCATCTATTGTATTTTCGTGTAAATATGGGCAAAAAGGCTTTATGGAAAAAGGGCGGTTCAATTCAATGTTGGCCAAAGACGAGTTAGAATACGGGTGTAGGCTAAGTAAATCAATGGATAGTCTTGGTCCTATTGAAAATACCGGTGTAAGTGAAGACCCGATTCTAAATGATATAGATAAAAACACTCTTAGTCGGAGCGATAGTGACAATTCTAGTTACAGTAATGTTGATCATTTAGTCGGCGTAGACATTCAGAGTTTCCTCTCTGATGAGACTTTTTTAGTTAGGGATAATGATAGGGATAGTTATTTCATATATTTGGATATTGAAAATAAAATTTTTGAGATTGACAATGATCATTCGTTTCTAAGTGAACTAGAAAGTTCTTTTTCTAATTATCAGAATTTTAGTTATCTGAATAATGTATCTAATAGTAACGATCCTCACGATGATCCTTACATATATGATACTAAATATAGTTGGAATAACCACATTAATAGTTGTATTGACAGTTATTTTCGTTCTCAAATTTGTATTGATAGTTTCATTTTAAGTGGTATTGTCAATTATAGTGACAGTTACATTTATAGTTACATTTTTGATGAAAGCAGAACTAGTAGTGAAACCCAGAGTTCAAGTATAAAACCGAGCCCGGATGATAGTGATTTAACTATAACAGAAACAGAAAGTTCTAATGATCTAGATGTGACTCCAAAATACAAGCATTTGTGGGTTCAATGCGAAAATTGTTATGGATTAAATTATAAGAAATTTTTTAAATCAAAAATGAATATTTGCGAACACTGTGGACATCATTTGAAAATGAATAGTTCAGATAGAATCGAACTTTCGATTGATCCAGGTACTTGGGCTCCGATGGATGAAGACATGGTCTCTCTGGATCCCATTGAATTTAATTTAGAAGAGGAACCTTACAAAGATCGTATTGATTCTTATCAAAGAAAGACAGGATTAACTGAGGCTGTTCAAACGGGCACAGGTCAACTAAACGGTATTCCCATAGCAATTGGGATTATGGATTTTCAGTTTATGGGTGGTAGTATGGGATCGGTAGTTGGCGAAAAAATTACCCGTTTGATCGAATATGCTACCAATCAATTTTTACCTCTTATTTTAGTGTGTGCTTCTGGAGGAGCACGCATGCAAGAAGGAAGTTTGAGCTTGATGCAAATGGCTAAAATATCTTCCGCTTTATATGATTATCAATCAAATAAAAAGTTATTCTATGTATCAATCCTTACATCTCCTACTACTGGTGGGGTGACAGCTAGTTTTGGTATGTTGGGGGATATCATTATTGCTGAACCCAATGCCTACATTGCCTTTGCGGGTAAAAGAGTAATTGAACAAACATTAAATAAAACAGTACCTGAGGGCTCACAAGCGGCTGAATATTTATTCCATAAGGGCTTATTCGATCCAATCGTACCACGTAATCTTTTAAAAGGCGTTCTGAGTGAGTTATTTCAGCTTCATGCGTTCTTTCCTCTGAATCAAAATTCAATCAAGTAGAGCCTTAATTTAAAATTTAAATTTAATAAAAATAAAATATATAATATATATAATAAAAAAAATAGAAATTCTTTTTTTTTGTGTGTAGAACAAGTAGTTATTTAGTTTATAGAAATCAAAGTAAAAATCCATTCTTCGGATTTGATTTTTACTTTGATAACATTTGGTAACATAAGATTAAATTGTAAAAAAAAAAGAATAAATTCTTTCTTCCGCGAAATTCAAATTAGTCAAGGGGAATAAAACGAGAATTTCAGGTTCCCTTCTTATGTGTATATAATGTGTATATAATTTACATATAGAAAATATAAAAGTATAGAAAGATGCAAGATTCTATATTTTTTGAGAATGTCCAGTTTTACTAAGAATCCCTATTCCCGGATCGGATTCTAACAAATTTTTCGGGAATTTGTAAGAAACTCTTTCTTTATTTTATTCACGTTTAGTAAATTCAAATTATTACACAAAAACAAGATAATAAAAAATAATCAAAAAAGGAGATTATCATACACATACATATCTATATATTTCATGTAGAAAGATGAAAAATTCTATTTCGTTAGTTCTACATTCTTTGCACTTATTTTCTTATTATATTTATTTTTTTTTTATTTGAATATGTTATATTTATTATTTTATTTATATATTAATATTATGTACTTACATATACTCAATTATGTACTCACTTAGCTATACTTAGTATAATTATATATGAATTATAATGATTATACGATACCTTTATATTTATAACAATATAAATAACAATATAACAATAACAGGTACAAGTATTAAATCCAGGTATCTATTTTATGACAACTTTCAATAACTTACCCTCTATTTTGGTGCCTTTAGTGGGCCTAGTATTTCCGGCAATTGCGATGGCTTCTTTATTTCTTTATGTTCAAAAAAACAAGATTTTTTAGATATAGATATGATAGGGCCAAATCTTATCTATTTTTTTTTTAAGACTTAGACCATAACACAGATATTGATTTCTTAGAATAAAATATGCGATGCAGTTTCCCCTGAACATAAGCTATTATGCATGCGTAAACATGATATATACATAAATGAATTATAGCTATTTGAAAAAAAAATCGAGATTGGGGCGAATGTCTGAAATGTAAAGTAAATGTATCCATATGTAGATATCTATAGGGAATCATACGAAGTGGATCTTATTATTTTAGATCTAAGCAATTCGATGAATTACTCCTAAAAGTTCACATCGGAATAGTGCTAGTTGATGAGAGTTACTTCGGAAACACAAAAAAAAAGTCAAATTGGGTTATTCTCTCAATTTCAATAAAATGCAACTAGATCTAGTATGAATTGGCGATCAGAACATATATGGATAGAACTTATAGCGGGGTCTCGAAAAACAAGTAATTTCTGCTGGGCCTTTATCCTTTTTTTAGGTTCATTAGGGTTTTTATTAGTTGGAATTTCCAGTTATCTTGGTAGGAATTTTATATCTTTCTTTCCGTCTCCACAAATCATTTTTTTTCCACAGGGGATCGTGATGTCTTTCTACGGGATTGCGGGTCTCTTTATTAGCTCTTATTTGTGGTGCACAATTTCATGGAATGTAGGTAGTGGTTATGATCGATTCGATAGAAAAGAAGGAATAGTGTGTATTTTTCGTTGGGGATTTCCTGGAAAAAATCGTCGCATCTTACTCCAATTCCTTATGAAAGACATCCAGTCCATCAGAATAGAAGTTAAAGAGGGTATTTATGCTCGTCGTGTCCTTTATATGGAAATCAGAGGTTATGGGGCTATTCCCCTGACTCGTACTGATGAGAATTTGACTCCACGAGAAATTGAGCAAAAAGCCGCTGAATTGGCTTATTTCTTGCGTGTACCAATTGAAGTATTTTGAAAAATGAACTGAAAAGAGTGAATGCTTTTTTTTTTCAAAAAATTTTATATTTTGATAGAAAGAGAATTCTTTTCTTTCAAAATCCGAATAATATTCATGGGCGCCTTTGTGCATTTAGAAAGGAGGCACTTTTTTCGAATTTTAGCAAATGATATATTTGGAAACAATATCTTTATTCGCATTTGAAGTGCGAATTTGAAGTGGACTCTTTCTTATTCCATTTCTGTATTATTTCTAAATTCAAGTACTAACCACTGAATCATACAGAAAAAAACAGGGAATAGATTCATGGGCTCGATGACTTGTAATAGAACTTATCCTTGATATGAATATTAGTTAGTATCGTATGGAGTCGACGAATGGAGTGAGTTCATTAAAAATTCAAAGACGAAAAAATGGCAAAAAAGAAAGCATTCATTCCCCTTCTATATCTTGCATCTATAGTATTTTTGCCCTGGTGGATCTCTCTCTCATTTACTAAAAGTCTGGAATCTTGGGTTACTAATTGGTGGGATACTATGGAATCCGAAATTTTCTTGAATATCATTCAAGAAAAGAGTATTCTAAAAAAATGCATAGAATTAGAGGAACTCTTCCTCTTGGACGAAATGATAAAGGAATACCCGGAAACACATCTAGAAAAACTTCGTATCGGACTCTACAAAGAAACGATCCACTTGATCAAGATACACAATGGGGATTGTATCCATACGATTTTGAACTTCTCGACAAATATAATCTCTTTCGTTATTCTAAGTAGTTATTCTATTTTAGGTAATGAAAAACTTGTTATTCTTAACTCTTGGGTTCAAGAATTCCTATATAACTTAAGCGACACAATAAAAGCTTTTTCAATTCTTTTATTAACTGATTTATGTATAGGATTCCATTCGCCCCACGGTTGGGAACTAATGATTGGTTCTTTATACAAAGATTTTGGATTTGCTCATAACGATCAAATTATATCCGGTCTTGTTTCCACTTTTCCGGTCATTCTAGATACAATTTTAAAATATTTGATCTTCCGTTATTTAAATCGTGTATCTCCCTCACTTGTAGTGATTTATCATTCAATGAATGACTGAAAAATGATTCACTGATCAAATTATAATGGTTGTTACTTTGTACATAAGCAAAACATTCAAAATTGTACTTATTCTTTTGACTCCTACAAGGAATTCTTCCTATATTCCATTAATATTTTTATTAATATTTTTTTAGTAAATAGCAGAATCATAGATAGGGAACTAGACTAGACTAGGGACCTACCTAATTTTATTGTATAAATTTTCGATACCAATGATTGGACCATGCAAACTATAAAGACTCTTTTTTCTTGGATAAAGGAAGAGATTACTCGATCCATTTCCATATCGCTCATGA